TACTTGATATCGATAAATCTGCGAATCTAGAAATTCATTTCGGCCAATTGAACCTTCTCGAACTGTTTCTTTTTAAGAACCAAAAAGATTTGTGCCAAAATAACAGATGCCAAGAAGAACAAAAGTCCTTGGACACGTAATGGATCTTGAAGTACTATTTCTGCATCTCCCTGACCAAATCCGCCTACATTAGGATTACTCGTTAATGGTTGATCAAATTTGATAGATTCGCCCTCGGAAACAAGAAGTTCTGGTCCGGGAGGGATAATATCAACCACTTGACGTCCCTCTGACGCATCCGTTATGGTTATCTCATACCCCCCTTTTTCTTTTCGTATGATTTTGCTTACTATACCTGCTGCTGTAGCATTATAAACTGTATTGTTACTCTTGTTGCCGTCGGGATAAATCTGACCCCTTCCCCTGTTCCCGCCTACGTATATAGGATATTTTAAGAAGTGAACATCCTTCTTAGTAGCAGGGTCCGGGGAAAGAATAGGGAAGGTTATTTCACTATATTTTTTACCAGGGACAGGGCCTACCACAAGAATATTTGTTTTATTGGGGCGATAGCTCTGAAAAGACAAATTGCCAATCTTTTCTTTCATCTCAGGAGAAATACGATCGGGAGGGGCTAATTCAAACCCCTCCGGTAAAATAAGAACAGCCCCGACGTTCAACCCCCCTTTTTTACCATTAGCAAGAACCTGTTTCAGTTGCATATCATAAGGAATTCGAACAACTGCTTCAAATACAGTATCAGGAAGTACCGCTTGTGGAACCTCAATTTCCACGGGCTTATTAGCTAAATGGCAATTGGCACATACAATACGCCCAGTCGCTTCTCGTGGATTTTCATAACCCTGCTGTGCAAAAATGGGATATGCACTTGAAATGGACGTCCGAGTTAAGATATATATCATGAGCGATACGGAAATAGATCGAGTAATCTGTTTCTTTAGCCAAGAAAAAGCATTTCTAGTTTGCATGGTCCAATCATTGATCGCGAAAATTTCTACAATAAATTGGGTAGGTCGCTAGTATAGTTCCCTAGCCACGATTCTGCTATTTGCTGGAATAATCTAGGATGAATCTTCCCGATGGTTAGAAATAGGAAGAGTAAATATGATTTTCAATACTTTGCTTATGTACAACTACAAAGTACCAAGCATTCTAATTGGATTAGATTAATATCAATGGATCCTTTATCATTCAGTTATTGAATCATAAATCAGTAAAATTGACGGAGACAGACTAGTTAAATAACGGAAAAGCCAATATTTAAAACATGTATCAAAAATTACTGGAAGGATGCAAACAAGAATAGTTATAGTTTGCTCATTCGCAACAACTCCAACCTCGTTATAGATAGAGCGTATAGCGAATTCCCAACCTGGGGGTGAATGATATCCGAGAAAAAACTCAGTTACTAGAAGAAGACACAAAGCTTTTGCTGTGTCACTTAAGTTATATAGGAATTCCTGAGCCCAAGAGTTAAGAATAACAAGTTTTTCCTTACCCAAAATTGAATACCCGCTTAGAATACCAAACCAGATGATATTTGTTGAGAAGTGCAAAATCGTATCCATACGATTCTCATTTTGTATCGTGATTAATTGGATCGTTTCTTTATGGATTCCTATCCCAAACTCTTCGAAATGTGTTTCCGAGTATTCCTTGATCATTTCGTCCAAGAAGAGGAGTTCCTCTAATTCTCTGAATTTTTCTAGAAGACTCTTTTCTTGAATATTATTCAAGACAATTTGGGATTGCCCAGTATTCCACCAATTAGTAACCCAAGATTCCAGACATTTATTAACTGAGAAAGAAATCCACCAGGGCAAAAATACTATAGATGCAAGATAGAAAAGAGGAGTGAATGCTTTCTTTTTTGCCATTTTTTCGTCTGTAAATTGTTAATCAACCCATTCGTACACTCTATGCGATCGAATATTTCTTACACACATGAGTTTTATACAAGGTATCGAACTTATGAATCTATTTTCTTTGTGATTTTGTGGTTAGTCTTTGAATCTAGAAAGAATACAGAAATAGGCTAAGAATTCACTTCGAATGAAGAAATTTAGAATATTGTTTCCTGATATCTCAATTGGTCAAATTAAAAATAAAGTGTATCCTTTCGATGAATGATCGAAAGAACCACTTTAAGTAATGAATATTATTCAGATTTTGAGACGAAAGAACTCCTTTGCTATCAAAATATCCAATATTTCGAAAAAATTTCACTGATTACCCATAGTCAGGAATAGAATAATTGAGGGAAAGATATTAGGATGATCAAAAAAAAATGACTGGCAAAGGATAAATTGGCTAGTTCTCAGTATTTAATTAAGAAATCCAATTTAATTAAGAAATCCAATTGTTGGTCATTAAAGAATACAAAAGAAAGAATTTCAAATTTACAAGATACGATCTATCTGGATCTAAAGTGTCAATTCCAACAAATATTGAACTAAAAAAAATTCTTGCTTTCGAAATGGTTTGCCGTCTGAGATGAATCTATTATTTCGATTTGTTATTTGTTATTGAATTGCGTGCGCATAAAGACCATAAAACGCATAAAGACCATAAAAAGAGTTTCGTTTTATGGTTCTTTCATATACGTTTTCTTTAATTGAATGAACGTTCTGATTCTCAATTTATCAAAATACTTCAATTGGTACACGCAAGAAATAGGCTAATTCAGCAGCCTTTTGTTCAATTTCTCGTGGAGTCAAATTCTCATCAGTACGGGTCAAGGGAATGGACCCCTGGCCTCGGATGTCCATATAAAGAACACGACGAGCATAAATACCCTCTTTAACTTCTATTCTAACGGACTGAATATCTTTTATAAGGAATCGGAGGAATATGCGACGATTTTTTCCCGGAAATCCCCAACGAAAAATACAGACTATTCCTTCCTTTCTATCGAATCGATCATAACCACTACCTACATTCCAGGAAATTGTGCACCACAAATAAGAGCTAATAAAGAGACCCGCAATTCCGTAGAAAGACATCACGATTCCTTGTGGAAAAAAAATGATTTGCTGAGGCGGAAAAAAAGATAGCAAATTTCTACCAAGATAACTGGAAGTTCCAACTAATAAGAAGCCTAATGAACCTAAAAAAAGGATCAAGGCCCAGCAGAAATTACTTATTTTTCTAGACCCCGTTATAAGTTCTATCCATATATCGTCTGATCGCCAAGTCATACTTTACTCGATTGCATTTTATTGGAATTGAGATAATACCCCAGAGAAATTTGACTTTACTTTTTTGTTTCCGAAGTAACTCTCATCAACTAGCACTAGTTTGAGGTGAACTAGCACTAGTTTGATGTCAACCTTTAGGAGTAATTCATCAAATTGGTTAAATCTAAAATAATAACATACTCTTTATTTAATACGATCCCACTATACATATCGATATACATATAGATTCACCGACTACATTTCAGCCATCCAGAGATCCTGATCTATTTGAAAATTGCTAGAATTGATATATCCATATATCATGTTTCTGCGGGCATAAGAGTTTTTTCCTTTATGTTCGGTGGAAATCACATGTTATACTATATTCCAATAAATAGATATCCGTGTTATGATACAAGTCCACGTTTTCAAAAAAAAAATGGATGAGATTGGGTCCCAGCGGATCTAAACAATCTTGTTTTTTTGAACATGAAGAAATAAAGAAGCCATTGCAATTGCCGGAAAGACTAGGCCTACTAACGGCACAAAAATAGATGGAAGGTTCAAATTTGTCATAGAAGGGGTACCTCGATTTACTATTTGTATCTGTTATTATGTTATTATATAAATAAAGATATCTTGTAATAATTATAATTAAATTAAGAATTTGAATTCTAATTAGATAATATTTATTATTAATAGAATTTGAAGAATTTTAAATTCTTAGTATAGATCGAAGTATCGATATATCTAAATCTAACTGAGTACGTATAATAAGAATAAGTGCAAAGAATGTAGAACTGTAGAACTAAATAAATGGACTTATTCATCTCCTCCATGAGAAAGATATGTATGATAATGATAATAAACTTTATTATTTTTCTTCATTTCTTTGTCTTTTGTTCTTGTCTTCTAATTTTATAAAAATAGATAAAGAGTTTTTTACCGATTATCGAAGGATTCGTTCGAATCCGACCCAACATGGATTTTTAGCTAAAATGGTTTTTCGGTAGATAGAGAAAGATACAAAACTCTATTATCTATATTGAAATTTCAAATTATATACCTAAGACAAGACCAAATTCGTTTTATTTTACTAATTTCACGAACGGAAGAACTCACTCTTGGTGATAAAGGTTTCTTGATTCGTAATCAGGAATATAGGTCAAAAAAAGAGTTATCCTCAACTTTCGTTTTGATTCTTTCTACAATTCGATCTTCTATCACCAAAGAAAAGGCCATTATTATCTTATTTACTTTGATTCCGATAAACTAACTACTTTTTGCTACAAACACAAAAAAAATAATTGAACTTAGTGCTCTACTTGATTTTGCTTGACTTTTGATTCAAAGGAAAAAAGGCGTGGAGCTTAAATAACTCACTCAGAACGCTTTTTAAAAGATTACGTGGTACAATTAGGTCGAATAAACCCTTCTGGAATAAGTATTCAGCTGCTTGTGAACCTTCGGGTACTGTTTTATTCAATGTTTGTTCAATTACTCTTTTACCTGCAAATGCAATGTAGGCATTGGGTTCGGCAATAATGATATCCCCCAACATACCAAAACTAGCTGTCACTCCACCAGTTGTCGGAGATGTAAGGATTGATACATAAAATAATTTTTTATTTAATTGATAATCATATAAAGCAGACGATATTTTAGCCATTTGCATCAAGCTCAAACTTCCTTCCTGCATGCGCGCCCCCCCAGAAGCACACACTATAATAAGAGGTAAATTTTGATTGGCAGCGTGTTCAATCAAACGGGTGATTTTCTCTCCGACTACGGATCCCATACTAC